TACAACTCACTATATACAATCTAGAGTAATAGCAAAAAAGATTATGGTTAGAGAGTTGTAAAATTAAAAAGGAAAGAGATCGAAAAGATCTTTTTCCTAAAATTTATGGTTGGTATACTTATATCATACTTGTCCTGAATAAATATTCGTTTTATATTGGTCAACCAACCCGAATATTTCATATTCAGAGTCATAATTTGAATAAGAATTCTTGCGGTTTACGGCACGTTAATGTTATTTAAATAAAAAATAAGGGGGATTTTATATAGTTATAGAAGAATTCCCCTTTCAGTTCACTTTCTTCGTCGATTGACCAAAATGAAATTTTCATAAAGTTTCATAAATAATAAATTACATGAACTCAGATCAATCAAATAATGATATTTTTATCCAAAAATTCGGTTAAATCAATTTGTCGATTTAGATTCTATCCGTGCGGGATAAGGATAAATAAAAAAGAAGGTAGAGAAGAACTTACAAAAAGGGGTATTCAGAAAAAATAGGTTGGTTCGGATCGGAGAGGGTAGTTGAACTAGGTATATGTAATTGAATAACTATACTATAAAGTCAACTTTTTTTGATGCACTATTCTTGAATCCGAGTGAATCTAACTATAAGTAAGATGAATGAAGAGTTGGTTTACGTTATAGAAGAAAGACATGTAATGTATATGTGATATTAAATATTGACTAGTTAGATATGAACTAAAGATATATTTAAATTGCCCTACATAGTGTAAATTTAGATGGGGATTGCAATAGGAGTCCTTGCGTCTCATCTGTGACTGTGAGTTGAATGAATAAACAGATGAAATGAAATCAATAAAAATATCGAAGAATTCAAAGAATGGTTCGGAACAAAGAAATGGATGAACGAAAGTAAAGTTGTAGGTATTTACAAAGAAATCCTCTGTCGATAGGAACTAAAAAAGAGATCTTGAAGTAACTATTTTATTTTACTTCAACTTTCAACTGGACGAATCGTAATGATAGAATAATTAAGTTCTAATTTATCAGCTGATTGTATCATTAACCATTTATTTTTTTGGTATGAGGAACTTATCATGAATCCACTGATTTCTGCCGCTTCCGTTATTGCCGCTGGATTAGCTGTAGGACTTGCTTCTATTGGACCTGGAGTTGGTCAAGGTACTGCTGCGGGCCAAGCTGTAGAAGGTATTGCGAGACAGCCCGAGGCAGAGGGAAAAATACGAGGTACTTTATTGCTTAGTCTAGCTTTTATGGAAGCTTTAACAATTTATGGCTTGGTTGTAGCATTAGCACTTTTATTTGCGAATCCTTTTGTTTAATCTTATAAATATGAAAAAGAAATATTTTTCATATTTTATTGCCTTGGACTTGTCATTGGCTTTTTCTAATTATATGAAGATTTCATTCCTACAATTTCTTATTCGTTGAGAGATAAGGAATTAGCATACCGACTCGCTTTCACCCTTCCCCTTCGTAACACAGTCCAAAGACGACCTTTTTGGTTTAGGAAGGATTCCAACAAAAGGGTAATTGACCATTTTTAAATCGAATCTTTTTTGACTCGATTTAAAAATAGGCAATTTAAAAATAGGAAAATTTCTAAAAAAAAAGAACTCAGTTCTTTTTGTATAACTTTTGTATAACCTCGCCCCGTCCTTTTTTTTTAGTCTATCTATAAGAGGAGATCATATGAAAAATGTAACCGATTCTTTCGTTTCTTTGAGCCACTGGCCGTCCGCCGGGAGTTTCGGGTTTAATACCGATATTTTAGCAACAAATCTAATAAATCTAAGTGTAGTGCTTGGGGTATTGGTTTTTTTTGGAAAGGGAGTGTGTGCGAGTTGTTTATTTCAAGAATAGGCTGGATCCAACCAGCTGTACTTTTTCCGTTATAACTAGGAAAGAAAGGTACATGATCTCACGAATGACTTCTGAATTAACTAATAAATCATATGTAAGAACCATAGCATTTCGCGATTCGTTGGTAAATAAACTTTGATTCTCTATCAACCAATAATAATGTGGGACCATTAAATATGGTTAAAGCTAAATCGTTTGAAGTTCAGACACAGCATGGTACTCTTTCTACCACTATAGTAATATAGAGATGTTTTCAAAATGAATAGTTTATCTATATAGAACACTCATATGGATAAAATTTTTTGAAACCACCCTATTAGAATCTAAAATTAGAAAAGGGGGGATGAAATCCCTTTTTTATCCAATCCAATGCTGAATCGACCACCTATGTATTGTGTATAAAGAAAGAAACACTTTTTGGATTTGAAAAAAAAAAGAAACAACTTTGTTGACAATTACATATTTTTGTTTAGTCAGAAGAGTCCTCCGACTATTTTTGTTTTGGATGAGTTATTAGTTTCGACATTTTTTTGGAATATGAAGAGAGAATAGAGGATAGGCTCATTACATTCAAAAAAAGGTATGGGATTTTACCATAAGTAATTGAGCGTGAGAGCCAAATGAATCCAAAGATTCATGTTTGGTTCGGG